ACTCCGCGGCTTGGTCGAACCAAGCCTCCGCAATTTCAGAATCTCCCTGCCGAATGGCCTGTTCTCCTCGGTCGGAATAGGCGAGTAAATTCCTTCCCTTAGAACCGTACTTGAGAGTTTCCTAACTCATACGGCTCGACAGTCAATTCTTTTGATGTCCCATTTTTTTTTTTCGAGTTAATCAAAAGAGGTTAATTACATGAGTTTCAAACTTGAAGTTTGATTTTATTAATTATTAATAATAATAATTAATAATATTAATAATAATAATCCGTTTTGTTTTATCTTTTCTCCCACCTTCAAAAGAATAAAGCGTAGGTGTTCTACTATCATTACAATTTTCTGAAAGGTAACTATCTCGGTTTCATATAGAAATTTCTATTTATATAGAATCTTTGAAAAAGACCTTCTCTCATAAGAAAGAAAAGGCTTACTATCTTTGGGATCTGATGCTACACCGCTGCTCAATACTTTAGGGGGTCGACTCCATTACATAAGTGGATTCCTAGCTTTTGTCTCATATTATGACATTAAGTAAGCAGTTCTTATTGTATCGGCAAAAATTTCGCTAATTGATCTTTACGGTGCTTCCTCTATCAATTAGATCCTTTATCCATAGAATAAAGTATCTAGGCATATTTCTTTTTTCATATTTCGATTTCTATGAAGTTTCTTTCTTTGCTACAGCTGATAAAAATCGTTGTTTTGGACGATGCCATATGTAGAAAGCCTATTTTTTTTTACTAGTAGATTTTTGATTTTGCTCTTTCTTTCCTTTTTCTTTCTATAGTGTAGATAGTCGCACGTAATGACAGATTACGGCCATATTATTAAAAGCTTGTGGTAAGAAAGGGTTTCGTTCTAATGCCCGAAAATAATATTCCAAAGCTTTTGTGTGTTCTCCATTACTTGTGTGAATAAGGCCTATATTATAGAGTATATAACTTCTATCATAGGGATCGATTTCTAGTCGCATAGCTTCATAATAATTCTGTAAAGCTTCCGCATAATTTCCTTCGGATTGAGCAGACATCCGTTACGGTCGTTATTCGATTCAAAGAATCTCCGTTCCAGAACCGTACGTGAGGTTTTCATCTCATACGGCTCCTCCCTTATGTGCATAATAAGCCTAATACATAGAATCAAAAAGGAGTTAAATATTCTCATTATGAACTGAGCGGGGCTAGTGTTTTTACAAGAAATCTCTAGCCAACCTTCCTGCAAAAGATCGTTTCTTAACATCCAAGATGTTGGTACTATATAAAAATAGAAAAATGTTACGTTAACTCCAACAATTTCTTTGTCCTCAACATCCCTTAATTTCTAGGAATTAGTCACTTCAACAGTCTTCGATGGTTATATGGGTATCCAAAGCACGAATGAGATGGATATTTGTTGTCCCAACCATTCTTCTTAGTCCCGATCCCAATAAGGAAAAGGGGAAATTTATAGCAAAGTTTTCGTGTTGTTGATTCCTAAGCGTAGTGCTTCTTCCTCTATGCCGCCTAGTGGTACTAGTGGAGCAGGATTAACCTGCAATACATAACCCATAGCCATAGGTGTAACCTTTTCGCTCAATGCTAGAATCGACAATTGAAACATCTGAGGCTGCATTAATCGGGGATACACGACAGAAGGAATTTTTTTTTTTAGAAACTTCACCTTCAATAAACGTAGAGTTTTTTTCAAATCTTTCTATCCCGGCTAATGTGTCTTTCTCCTAAGACTCGAAGCGGTAAATAAAAAAAATCAAATCACACCATCTCTGTAATAAGTAAATGCCTCTTTTTCTCCTGAAGTTGTCGGAATTATTCGTAATAAGATATTGGCTACAATTGAAAAGGTCTTATCAATCAAATTTCCAGTTATCCGGGATCTAGGCATAGGTAGCAATCCATTTTAAAATTTCTTTTAATTACCTCTCGTGAGAAAACGATCCTACAAAAAAAGTAATTATACAGTACGAAATAACATAAAAACAGCCTTAACTCATAAAAAAAGATAGACCGAGTGTTCGAGTCGTTCCAATCCCGTGATTTTAGCCGGTATAGATATCAGAAAAAGACGGGAACGTCATCTTCGCAAACAGCAAACATAAATAGTAAATAGATATATATCTTTATTGTTTTTAAGAAAAAGTTTTTCACAAAAACAATAAAATAATTGCTTTATCCCCCAGCCCCGAAGGAAAGGTCTTTCTTTGATTAAATGATTAAAAGTTTTCTATTTTTCTATTCTATTTTTTATAGTTAGAATTAATTGTATGTACCGTACCTATCCAACATCTAATCTAATATATATGATACTAAATACAGTTGGAATAATTACATCAATAGTTGCATTGACAGTTATCTTCATTCTCAAATCGGGATTGACTCGTGATTCACTCGCTTTCGGGGCCATAATCATTATCCTAATCATTATGTAGGAGAGATGGCCGAGTGGTTGAAGGCGTAGCATTGGAACTGCTATGTAGGCTTTTGTTTACCGAGGGTTCGAA